TTTGTTTACATCCATTAGTTCGTAAAGGATTCAATGCAGACTTTGATGGGGATCAAATGGCTGTTCATGTACCTTTATCTTTGGAAGCGCAAGCGGAGGCTCGTTTACTTATGTTTTCTCATATGAATCTCTTTTCTCCGGCTATTGGAGATCCCATTTCGGTACCAACCCAAGATATGCTTATTGGACTCTATGTATTAACGATCGGGAATCGTCGAGGTATTTGTGCAAATAGGTATAATCCATGGAGTCGCATAAACTATCAAAATGAAACAGTTAATGATTATAAGTATAAATATACTACGAAAGAGAAAGAGCCCTATTTTTGTAGTTCCTATGATGTACTTATAGTTTATCAGCAGAAACGAATCAATTTAGATAGTCCTTTGTGGCTTCGGTGGCGACTAGATCAACGTGTCATTGCCTCAAGAGAAGTTCCTGTCGAAGTTCAATATGAATCTTTGGGTACCTATCATGAAATTTATGGGCACTATCTAATAGTAAGACGTATAAAAAAACAAACCCTTTGTATATACACCCGAACCACTGTTGGTCATATTTCTTTTTCTCGAGAAATAGAAGAAGCCATACAGGGGTTTTGTCAGGCCTACTCATACGGTACCTAAGCTAAGGAATTATGTAATACCGCGGGAATTTGGATCTCTCCGGTTCAACTGGAATCATAATTCCTTAATTTCTACATGAATCGAGATCCAGTAAAGGAGGTCTTCAAATCACTGACTCAAACCCATTGGCGAATCCTACTCAGCGGAATAGAGAAGTACTTATGGCAGAATGGGCTGATCTGTTCTTTTACAATAAAGCGATAGATGGGTCTGCCATGAAACGACTTATTAGCAGATTAATAGATCACTTCGGAATGGCATATACATCGCACACCCTGGATCAAGTAAAGACTCTGGGTTTCCAGCAAGCCACTGCTACATCCATTTCATTAGGAATTGATGATCTTTTAACAGTACCTTCTAAGGGGTGGCTAGTCCAAGATGCTGAACAACAAAGTTTCATTTTAGAAAAGCACCATCATTATGGGAATGTACACACAGTAGAAAAATTACGCCAATCCATTGAGATATGGTATGCTACAAGTGAATATTTGAGACAAGAAATGCATCCTAATTTTAGGATGACTGATCCTTCTAATTCAGTCCATATAATGTCCTTTTCGGGAGCTAGAGGAAATGCATCTCAGGTACACCAATTAGTAGGTATGAGAGGATTAATGTCGGATCCCCAAGGACAAATGATTGATTTACCGATTCAAAGCAATTTACGCGAAGGACTTTCTTTAACGGAATATATCATTTCCTGCTACGGAGCCCGCAAAGGAGTTGTGGATACTGCTGTACGAACATCAGATGCTGGATACCTCACGCGTAGACTTGTTGAAGTAGTTCAACACATTGTTGTACGTAGAACAGATTGTGGCACTACCCGAGGCTTTTCCGTGAGTCCTAGAAATGGGATGACGGAAAGAATTTGGGTCCAAACACTAATTGGTCGTGTATTAGCATACAATATATATATGGGCCCACGTTGCATTGCCGCTCAAAATAAAGATATTGGGGTTGGACTTGTCACTCGATTCATAACCTTTCGAACACAACCAATATATATTCGAACCCCCTTTCTTTGCAGGAGTATATCTTGGATCTGTCGATTATGTTATGGTCAGAGTCCCACTCATGGCGACCTGGTCGAATTAGGAGAAGCAGTAGGTATTATTGCGGGTCAATCAATCGGCGAACCGGGGACTCAACTAACATTAAGAACTTTTCATACCGGTGGAGTATTCACAGGCGGTACTGCAGAACATGTACGAGCTCCTTTTAAGGGAAAAATCAAATTCAATGAGGATTTGGTTCATCCCACACGTACACGTCATGGGCATCCTGCTTTTCTATGTTATATAGACCTGTATGTAACTATTGAGAGTCACGATATTCTACATAATGTGAATATTCCACCCAAAAGTTTTCTTTTAGTTCAAAACGATCAATATGTAGAATCAGAACAAGTGATTGCTGAGATTCGCGCTGGAACATCCACTTTCAATTTTAATAAAGTTAAAGAGAAAGTTCGAAAACATATTTATTCTGACTCAGAGGGAGAAATGCACTGGAGTACCGATGTGTACCATGCACCTGAATATAAATATGGTAATGTTCATCTCTTACCCAAAACAAGTCATTTATGGATATTATCAGGAGCTCTGTGCAGATCCAGTATAGTGCCCTTTTCGCTCCACAAGGATCAAGATCAAATGAATGTTCATTCTGTTGAACGGAGATCTATTTCTGACCTCTCCGTGACTAATGATCAAGTGAGACACAAATTGTTTAGTTCGAATCCTTACGGTAAAAAGGGGGGGGTTCTTGATTATTCAGGACCTGATCGAATCATATCCAACGGTCATTGGAATTTCATATATCCTACCATTCTCCACGAGAATTCTGATTTATTGGCTAAGAGGCGAAGA